GACGTTTCGAACAGGCATGAATACAGCATCTACAGGATAACTTCCATCTTGAAAGTTATGTGGCATCTTTATAAGATATCCGCGATTTCTTTCAATTTCTAATCCAATACGTAAATTTATTGGTTCTGTCAAGCTAGCTATATGTTGTGTATTGTCGACAATTTCTACATAAGGTGGTAAGATGATATCTCGAGCAGTTACATATCCAGGACCTCTAACACAAATAGACGCGTCACAAGTTCCATATAGATTACTTCTCAATACAATTTCTTTCAAATTCATTATAATTTCGTGGGCCGATTCTTGAATACCCGTTATAGTAGAATATTCGTGGGAGACGTTCTCAGATTTTACACGTGTGATACATGTTCCTTCTATTTCTCCAAGCAAAGCTCTTCGCATCGCAATGCCTATTGTGTCGGCTTGTCCTTTCATAAGTGGAGACAGAATAAATCGACCATAATAAAGGCGTTTACTGTCTGTTCTTGATTCAACACACTTCCACTGTAGTGTCCGAGTAGATACTGTTACTTTCTCTCGAACCATAGTAATAATATTTTTTTTGATTGAATTATTTATTTCTCTTGTTTCTCTTGAAATTTCTTCACTGTTTATTTCTATACACGTCTTTTTTTCGGAGGTCTACAGCCATTATGTGGCATAGGGGTTACATCCCGTACAAAAGTTAATAGTATACCACTTCTACGAATAGCTCGTAATGCGGCGTCTCTTCCGAGACCGGGACCTTTTATCATGACTTCTGCTCGTTGCATACCTTGATCTACTACTGTACGAATAGCAACTGATGCTGCAGTTTGAGCGGCAAAGGGTGTCCCTCTTCTTGTACCCTTGAATCCACAAGTACCGGCCGAGGACCAGGAAACCACCCGACCTCGTACATCTGTAACTGTAACAATGGTATTATTGAAACTTGCTTGAACATGAATAACTCCCTTTGGTATTTTACGTGCACTTTTACGTGCACCAATACGTACATTTCTACGTAAACCAGTTCTCGGTATACCTTTTGCCATATTGTATCATCTCATAAATATGAGTCAGAAATATATGGATATATCCATTTCATGTCAAAACAGATTCTTTATTTGTATTTGTACGCTGAGCTCTTTAGTGAGTCTGATTATCCCTTTATCCTTGTCTTTGTTTATGTCTCGGATTGGCACAAATTACTCTAATGCGACCCCGTCTACGGATTAGTCGACATTTTTCACAAATTTTACGAACGGAAGCTCTTATTTTCATATTTGTCATTCCTTATCTTAATTCTGAATCTACTTCTCGATAGAAAATAGGTTTCTTGGAATTTTTTATCTTGAATCGTATTGAATAAAAATCACCTAATCCTTCAAATCTTTGTTTCGGAGTCGATAAATTATACGTCCTCTGGTTGAATCATAACGACTTACTTCAATTTTGACTTTATCTCCGGGAAGTATCCGTATAAAACTACGCCGGATCTTTCCCGAAACATAACCTAGAATCAGATCCTCATTATCTAAACGAACCCGGAACATGCCATTGGGAAGCGATTCAGTAATTAAACCTTCATGAATCCATTTTTGTTCTTTCATTCCAGGTAAAGCCCCCTTGAGGTATCAACTAATGGAGGAGAAACGATATTAGACAACTCACCCCCTTATCTTTTTTTTTTTTACAAATAGGAAGAGGTTTCGGATTTCATTTGGATATTAAATGGATTACCATATATAACATAAAATTTCTCCGCCGATTCCTTCTAGTCGAGCCTCCCGATCTGTCATTATACCCCGAGAAGTAGAAAGAATTACAATCCCTATCCCACCTAAAATTCTAGGAATTCGTTGAGAGTTAGAATAAATTCGTAGACCGGGTCGGCTGATCCGTTTTAAATTTAACAAATTCCTATAGGGTCTTTTCCTATTCCTGCTATGTCGCAGGGTTAAAACTAAAAAATTTTGGTTTTTTTCTCGATGTTTTCTGACGTTTTCGATAAAACCTTCTCGGAAAAGTATTTTAACAATATTTTCGGTAATATTAGTAGATGCTATGCGAACAACTCTTTTTCTATCCATATCAGCATTTCGTATAGAGGTTATTATCTCAGCAATAGTGTCTCTACCCATGATGAACTCAAACTTTTGGTGTCTCAAAATTGGATATAATTAACATGTTTTTTTATTGGTTTATGAATATAAAATTTTTAAGGTATATACGCGAAACACAAGCTACGAATTAATCTAGTTCTTAAACTATTTCTTTTCAAATACCCCAAAAATATCAGATCTCTTTTTATTTTATAATACTTCTATAATACTTCGGGAGCTAATGAAACTATTTTAGTAAAATTTAATTGTCTCAATTCGCGGGGGATTGCCCCAAAAATGCGAGTTCCTTTTGGGTTTCCTTCTTGATCAATTACAACTGCAGCATTGTCATCATATCGTATTATCATACCGCTGTCACGTTTAAGTTCTTTACAGGTACGAACAATTACAGCTCTGACTACTTCTGATTTTTCTAGGGGCATATTTGGTACTGCTTCTTTGATCACAGCAACAATAACGTCACCAATATGAGCATATCGGCGATTACTAGCTCCTATGATTCGAATACACATCAATTTTCGAGCCCCGCTGTTATCCGCTACATTTAAATAGGTCTGAGGTTGAATCATATAAATTTTTGAGTCTATTCTTCCAATGCAAAGGATGAAAAAAAATAAAAGAAATATTGTTTGTCTAAGTCTAAAAAAAGAAACCTGCGATTTTGTTTCATCCCCAAGACTCATTTCTGTCGGTTCTATATTTTTATCCCGAAATAATAAATTGAGTTCGTATAGGCATTTTGGATGCTGCTATTAAAATAGCCCTTTTAGCTATATTTTCGGTTACTCCACCCATTTCATATAGTATTCGCCCCGGTTTAACAACAGCTACCCAATATTCAGGGGATCCTTTCCCTGAGCCCATACGTGTTTCAGCAGGTCTTACTGTAACTGGTTTATCTGGAAAGAGCCGGACCCATATTTTTCCACCACGGCGTGCATTTCGTGTCATTGCTCGGCGACCTGCTTCGATTTGTCTCGATGTGATCCAAGCGGGTTCAAGTGCTTGAAGAGCATATTTACCGAAACAAATATGATTACCTCGATAAGATATTCCCTTCATTCTTCCTCTATGTTGTTTACGGAATTTAGTTCTTTTGGGGTTATAGTTGATGGTTGTTTCGGAATTTCATCTCTACTACAGAGCTGGACGTGAGAGTTTCTTCTCATCCAGCTCCTCGCGAATAAAAGGATTCAAAATGGAATTTCAATTAATTTGAATAGCTATTAGAACATTTTTAGAAAAGATTTTATTTTTTTCTAACGTCCTAATAAATCTTTATTGTCTTTTGTCCTTTATCCGAGTTTACCAATTCAAAAAAAGAAAGTTTTCGCGGGCGAATATTGACTCTTGCAATCTCTATTTCAGTCCTAGCACTTGTTCGTCACTTTTCCGAATAGATGAATTAATTTCCGGTTCATTTCGCCATCCTAACTAGTGAATTATTAAGATTCATTTGTTTAATAAAATCTTTTGCATTCACAGGTTCCTTCGTTTCCACCACTTCGTACTAAATGATTAGGTCAGAATTCTACAACGGAGCTCATAATCTAATTTATTCTTGAGTCAACCTTCTTAGTCTTTATTGACTCGAAGCTCTTGAGTTTTTTCTTCTCTTCTATCAGAAATTCCTTGAAAATTTCATTATGTATGAATCAATTAGTATTGATGCTTTATTACATTGTCTTTTATGAGATAACCCACAGACCTTCCATATTAGAATTCTATATCATTGATATTATTTTTCTCTCTTTCTCTCATCCTTCCATTTATCCACACCTTTCTTCTGTAATTTTGCTTTAAAAAAGTTTAATTATTTCAGTTGCTACAAAGATATGACTTATTTAACATATCTTGACTGGTTCTTTAGATCCAGATAATATGAAGTGATGAATTGGTTTTCATACTATCGGGTCGGTCTTTTGTAACCCTAACCCTAAAAAAAAACCAACGAGTCACACACTAAGCATAGCAATTATATCAAAAGGTCAATTGAATTTTTATTCAACCCTATAGAATTAAGAATTAGTTTGATTGGTAGGAAAAAGAATGAACGAGTTTCTCCCTTTTTCCTTCTATCAATAGATAGAAGGAAAAAACAATGAAAGTTTTCTTATTCCTCTTCCTTGTCTATAAAAATCCAAATTTTGATGCCCAAAACCCCATAGATAGTCCGAACTGTATAGGAACAATAATTTATTTTAGCTCGAATGGTTTGTAGGGGAACCCTGCCCTCTCTGATCCATTCGACACGGGCAATTTCTTTTCCGTCGATACGCCCTGCAATTTGTACTTGAATTCCTTTTGTATCCGCTTGTTCAGTTAATTCAATAGCCTTTTTCATTGCTTTTCGAAATGAAACTCTATTTTTTAATTGTCCGGCTATAAATTCTGCAAGAATATTAGGGTTCCCATAAGGTTTTGCAATTCTTGTGATAGCAATGTTAAGTTTTCGATTCACATAATGAAATTTTTTTTGTAGATTCATTTGTAATTCTTCGACCCCTCGCGGTCTACTTTCTATTAATAACTTTGGGAATCCCATAAAGATTATGACCTGGATCAAATCGATTCTTTTTTGAATCTCAATATGCGCAATTCCCTCGGCGCCGGAGGATATTTTCATATTCTTTTGAATATAATTTTTAATAAAGTCTCTTATTTTTTGATCTTCTTGTAGGTCCTCAGAATAATTTTTTGGTTTTGCAAACCAAAGGGAATGATGACTTTGGGTTATACCAAGTCGGAAACCAAGTGGATTTATTTTTTGTCCCATACTACCTCACTATCACTATTATATACATTATGATCTACCATAGTTGTCTTTTTCCATCTAGGGTTTTTTAACGAATAGAAAGATATATCTTCATATTCATCTAAAGATATATCTTTTAC